AAATGCATTTTTCCCTTTCTATGAACCAGTAAAGAGTGTCGAGGGATATACTTTCATTCCCAAAGCAAAAAGAAGTCTTGATTTCTTTTTGCTTTCCTATTTTTCCATTTCGCTTTTATTGTTTATTAGGTTTGGAACTATGTAATTAATTGAAGTGGAAAGGCAATCTGATGATCCTTCATCAGAAGATTGTCCAAGGAAGACGCAAGGTGGGTTATAGAAAAAACAAGGAAACGGATGATAAATAAAATTTTTGAGTAATTGAGTCAGGAATCAAAATTGGAATTCGGTATGGATAAAAGAACTTCCTATGTTATACTATTCAAGTCTTGACAACGGGTTGATTTGATAGATCAGATATTGTTATTCATGATAGTGATCCGGTTCAAGATCATCAAGAGGTAATTCATTCATTGAATTTACAGACGATAGACAAAAGATTTATCATCTCTAGGGGATTAAATCCCGAGTTATTGCGAAGTAAAAAACCGATGAGATTATGGAAGTCAATATTCTTGCATTTATTGCTACTGCACTATTCATTCTAGTTCCTACCGCTTTTCTACTTATCATTTACGTAAAAACAGTCAGTCAAAATGATTAATTCAATTGAATTTGAAAATTCATTTGAATAAAACTTTCCTTCCAAGTTCTTATCAAAAATGGACAAAGTCAAATGAAAGGGATTCCAATTTCACGTCTTAACTTAAATGAAATGAGCGCACTATAATTATAGTCGGCAATTTTATAAGAGATAGATAGTATAAAAATGAATTTTTATACTATCTATCTCTTAGTCTATAAAGTTGTAATCTAGAATAAAGATAAAGGTTTAAGTTTCTATATATCAATCTACAATATTCTCTTCATATATGTGTATATTAATTCCATATCTATATATTCCATATATTGTATGGAATTGACATAAGACCCAATTTCCTACATCTATTTGTTATTTGTTCCGATCAATCTGAAATAATTCTTATCTGTAGGATTCTAATTCCTTTCCTTTTCCTAATAAGGAAGGGGAAAACTCGCCTTTTTTTAACGTCAGAACCGTGATATGAAATAAGTCGATAAAGCATAAACCGCCTTTCTAAAAATAGAAACCAAAGGGTAAATGCCCGATATGTAACTCGCCCGAGGCAAGATTTTATTATTGCCCAGTCTCTCCTTAAACAACCACTATCTCTATATCATTTCTCATAGAAAGTGCGTATACGCTTAACAAAACGACTTCTTTTTTGAAGAGTAAAAGGGAAATAAAAAAAAAAAAGAAAAAAGGTCCGGTCTTCCTTAGTATCCATCTATAAAGATAGTAAGAGCCCATTCCCATTGATTGAAATAGAAAATTTCGGAAGAATTTTAGGTTGGAATAAATTTCCAATCATCTGAATCCCTTTCTTTTCGAAGTACAAAGATGGGAATCGATGAAATATCTCTTTGATTGAAAAAGTATGATTCCTATCATAGATTACTCCATTGGAATCCAATGGGATTCAAAATTCAAAGAAAAGATTTGATTTTAAATAGTTCAAAAGAATGATCTATAAAACAATCGATACGGTTTGATTCCTGAACTCAATTAGTAGTACTTCTAAAGTCCACTTCTTCCCCACACTACGAGTGAAAGGGAAAATGTAAAGACTACCATTAAAGCAGCCCAAGCGAGACTTACTATATCCATGTGCATTATGTCCCCTATCTCTATAAATACGAAGGAATTTTTTCATTATTCCTCACTAATAATAGTGGAATTAATGTCGCAGAGTCAAAAAGGGGTTCTACCAAACACTATTGAGAAACCAATCCAATAAATCGATTATGATTTCGATTTTTTTGGTGATTCAGGCGACACCCGGATTTGAACTGGGGAAAAAGGATTTGCAGTCCCCCGCCTTACCACTCGGCCATGCCGCCAAAATGATACAAAATAGAATAGATGCAATTTTTCCCGGATTACTGAATTTTTATTGTACTTGCATTTTGACTTCTGTTTTCCTTAATCCTTTATTTCCTAAAATAAAAGAAAGACCCCTTTTGATTGGATTTGATCCATCCCTTATGATTGATTGTATAGTATCTGAAAATACACAATGCTAAAAACATTCTCTCGTTTTTCTATTGAGAAATCAAATGGGTATTTTTCAGACGAGAAATTAGAACCATTGACTATTGACCCCTTACTTCGAATTCATGAACGATTCTGGAATTTGAATTTCAAATTGTGTTTTCCTAATGACAAAATACAAATTGAGACAGAACGAATCAGTATTGATTTGTTAATCAAAAAATATTTCTCAATTTCAATTATAACAAAACATATGAGTTTATGTAAACCCCAGAACATAAATTGTTACACAGATATCTATTATTTAGATATATTGTCAATAAGGAATTATCATAAAATTATCCTACTTCATTTCATGCATTGAATGGGAATTTTCTTTTGATAGAGCACGCCCGGGGCTGTCGCTATCCCGAATAGAACCGGCAATAA